GGCCCAACCAGCAACCAGAGCTGTATGCATTATATGAACAGAAAGCAACCGACCGGGATCATTCAATACAACGGTATGAACACGATACCAAGGCAAACCCATGGAAATACCCCTTATATCAAAGATAAATGGACACTACGTAACTTTATTGCATTGGAAAAGACTATAATATGACTATCCTATGGACCACTCTTGTTGAGTCGATTAGTTCCGAGCAAGGGTTTCTATTCTGTTGGTAATAATGGAACAATTCTGTTCGTAGGAACAAAGAGAAGCAGATTTATTCTATACTCGATAAGTACCAATACGCAATGGGGGAGTTGATCCCATTTTCTATGAGCGAATGAGTCCATACTTATTTATCATTAGAAAGACCTATTCGTAATAATTTGAGTTTATTCATTCTGTCTTTCTTTATGAATTTTTAGAATCTATGGATAAAATAAATACGATAAAAACCAATATGAATATTATAAAGACAATAAAAAAAATTGTTACGTTTCCACCTCAAAGTGAAATATAGTATTTAATTCTTTCTTTCATTTAATGCCTATTGGTGTTCCAAAAGTTATATTCCGAAATCCTGGAGATCCAATTTCATCTTGGGTTGACGTATAGTGCGACTTGTCAGATATATTGGGTCATATGGTATTTCCCCGTTCTCTCCCCCGATCGAGATATCCCCCGTTTCGCCCAAGAAAGATAAATTGAATCATCAAAAATTTGGAGCGTGAAGTGCAATTAGATCCATTTTTGAGGGGATTCATATTACTATTATCAATTAGAATAATTCAATTAGAATAATTTATGGTTGGCTTGGTTGGACTAAAAAAATGAAGTATCCAGGCTCCGTTTAGAAAAAACCCAATTGGATTGGTAAGATATCTATGATTGCTATTCATATTTTTTCTTTGTAAAGAGATCCTAATTGTCAAGCAAAGTTATCTCAACTCTAATAAATACTTGTATAAAATGAATTGAAAACAAAAAAAAAAAGAAATACAAAAAGAAATGGTAATGGGAGCATTTGTCCTATATGTACAAATCCAAATCGGGCGGATCTTTACCCGGAGTAGAGCATAAACCTAAAAAGATGAAACAGACCCATTCAGGAACAAGAAAATACCATCGCGGTTTGGATTAAATCTCGATGAAAGAATACATCAATGAGAAGTTAATTCGATAAGTTTAATGACCCTTTCTTATAACTTCGAATTTTAGAATGGAAAATCGAAAATATAAAAAAGGAGTAAAAACTCGTCTTTATTGAAAAATCGAAGAAAGCCCTTTCGTTAGAAGTAAGAAAGAACCTTTCTAGAAAAAAAGAAAGAGGACTTGAATCTAGACATTGATTCACAATTTTTTTGAACCGTATGCATCAAAAGGCGCATGTACGGTTCCTAAGGGATACAATTTTACCCTAATCAACCGACTTTATCGAGAAAGATTACTTTTTTTAGGCCAAGGGATTAGTACCGAGCTTTCGAATCAACTTATTGGTCTTATGATATATCTCAGTATGGAGGATGAGACCAAAGAGCTGTATTTGTTTGTAAACTCTCCTGGGGGCTGGGTAATACCTGGGATCGCCATTTATGATACTATGCAATTTGTGCGACCAGATGTACATACAGTATGCATAGGATTAGCTGCTTCAATGGGATCTTTTATCCTGGTCGGAGGACAACTTACCAAACGTATAGCATTCCCTCACGCTTGGCGCCAATGAGGTTTTTATTTGAGAGAAAAAAGAAGACTATGCCTTCGCCATATGAATACTAAGTAATAATAGCATGGCACTTCGAATTCGATATGAGAAATTTTTGTATTGTTTTTTTTTTCAAAACATTGGATTCTGTATCGAGAGAGTAGTATGAGATAAGGGGTATTTCCGATTTTCTCTTATCTATCGGGAGTTCAGTTCAGCGTCACAAACTTTTTTGTTTTCATGACGGAGAGTTCTTAACAATATTTATGTTATGAAAGAGTACAAAAAAAATATTTTTTCCTTATTTGATCGGATTAAAAAAAAAACTTTGGGATTGCTGAATCACAGACAAAAAAAAGAAAAAATAAACATATAAAGCAACGGAGCCATCATAGTATTTTTTAATTCCTCCGAAAGGAAGGATGGCAATTTGATTATTTACCCATCTGAGTCTGATAGATTCTATTTTTCTCTTTCTTCAATAGAAAGGAGGGGGGTCAATTTTCTTGTAGAGCCGTATGCACAAAAGATGCCTGTACGGTTGTTCAATTCTATCTTTTTTCTATTCTTTATCTTTCTTTTCTCTTTGCTTTATCATGCGAGATAGGGGAAGCTTTTTTTTTGTTATATCATCAGGGTAATGATGCATGAACCTGCTAGTGGTTTTTATATGGCACAAGTAGGCGAATTTGTCGTGGAAGCGGAAGAACTGCTGAAACTGCGTGAAACCCTCACAAGGGTTTATGCAGAAAGAACGGGCAAACCCTTATGGGTTGTATCCGAAGATATGGAAAGGGATATTTTTATGTCAGCAACAGAAGCCCAAGCTTATGGAATTGTTGATTTTGTAGCGGTTCAAGGAAAATAACATGGATTTCGCGCAAATCTGTGATTTGAGATTTTATCTTCGAATTGAATATTCTATTAAATAGAAGTAATTCACGATCATTCGGTTAGGATCAATCTAAACCAACCCATCATATTATGTATACGATTCAACATGCCAACTATTAAACAACTTATTAGAAATACAAGACAGCCAATCAGAAATGTCACGAAATCCCCCGCTCTTCGGGGGTGCCCTCAGCGTCGAGGAACATGTACTAGGGTGTATGTGCGACTCGTTTAGATCATGAGCTGGCACAAAAGCACGAAAACGACTTTTACAGTATCAATGATCAGTACCGGTGAATGGGATAGGATGGAAAAAGGAACTCCACCCATTATTAAAAAAAAACTTTACCGTATCCCTCTATTGTGTATGAAGTTTATGGTTTCCGTTGGTGTAAATCCAATCACCTGAATTTAAGATGATAAGAAATTCTCCATTGGTAACAAATGGTTATCCATTAAGCGGAGGAAATCTTATTTAAAAAGCATAAAACATAAAGATTAGGTAGGCTCCCAATCTGGCAAGAACGGACTAAGAGGGTCAGCTACCCAGCAAACTTTCATAATTAAATACCGTTACTGTATAGGTAGATCTGATTGTGAAAGACCTATTACTGGATAATTCATGGGTAGAGCCAAAGCGTGTGAACTATACAAGTTCCCAATAACATCAATTAGTTGATTAAATATTAAATTAAAGTATAAAGTAAAGGCTCCGGTGTATAGAGAAGACCTCACCGTTTAAGAAGTAACCATAGAAACGAAGGAACCCACTATTTCTTTTTTTATTTCTTTTATTTACTATATTTTTGATACCTAGGAAAATACAATTTCTTATTTCTGTCTTATTTCGCAGTGAAATACCTAAAAAAAAAAGAAAAAATCGTGGTCGGGAAGGTTAGAGTAGCCAAAGCCATTGGAATTTTGATTTTATACATTGGAAAAATCCGTTTTGTTATTAATAGACTAGGAAGGGGGAAAGAATAACTGAAAGAAAGGCAATCAATTAGTTATTCGTCAAAGTTTCATTTATTCAATGACCAGAATTAAACGGGGATATATAGCTCGGAGACGTAGAACAAAAATTCGTTTATTTGCATCAAGCTTTCGAGGGGCTCATTCAAGGCTTACTAGAACTATTACTCAACAGAAAATAAGAGCTTTAGTTTCGGCTCATCGGGATAGGGATAGGAAAAAGAGAGATTTTCGTCGTTTGTGGATCACTAGGATAAACGCAGTAATTCGCGAAAGGGGAGTATCCTATAGTTATAGTAGATTAATACACGATCTGTACAAGAGACAGTTGCTTCTTAACCGTAAAATACTTGCACAAATAGCTATATCAAATAGGAATTGTCTTTATATGATTTCGAACGAAATCATAAAGGAAGTAGATTGGAAAGAATCCACCAGAATAATTTAAATTGAGTTACCCGGAGAATGAACTCCGGGAGGGTAGAGTAGAAAGTAGAAATTAGTATGAGAAAATATGCTAAAGTAGTCAAAATGAATGAACACGTTCAATTCAATAAAAACAGATTTCTTTTTTTCCGATTCATTTTTTTCTTACGACACGATACTCAAATCTAGATTCACTCAAATCTAGATTCTTGTAATTATGATTCAAGTGAAGAAAAAGTAAGCCTATTTATTTCGGGCTTTAAAACCAGTAGTTCTAGCGGTCGACTCGGTTCTTTCAAATTGTTTCTCATTATTGAGAAAGGGTAACAAAGATAAAATACGAGCTTGTTTTATAGCAAGAGTAATTAATCGTTGTTGTTTCAAGGTCAATCTATTCACACGTCTTGATAATATTTTTCCTTGTTCACTAATAAATCGACTAATTAAACTCATGTTTCTATAATCAATTCGATCCCCCGATTGAATCGGGGGCAAACGCCTACGAAAAGATCGCTTGAATTTAAGAAAAGGTCGCTTGGATTTATCCATGGTTTGTTTGTTTAATTTATTCCTTATCCCTAAAATCCTATTTCTTAATTCTAATTCATTTTTAATCCACCCAAAATAGGATTTTTAAAAAATAGGATTTGTTTATTTTCTATTTAAATATGTTATATATATAATGTCATTTTTTCCCCTTCCTTGAAAGGGTAAGACACAGGTACTTGGTTCGCTCTATTTCTTTATCTCCCCATGAATCGTATGTTTGTAACAATAGGGACAGAATTTTTTCAATTCAAATCGATTAGGCGTATTGTGCCGGTTCTTTTGAGTAATATATCTGGAAATACCTCTTGATACCTTATCAACACTATTTCGGACACAACTAGTACATTCCAAAATCACCGTTACTCGGACATCTTTCCCCTTGGCCATGAACCTCCTTTGGATTTTTGATTTACTCAACTCTTCTATTTTCGATTCAAAACGAAGAAAGGAT